TGGGACGAAAATAAATAAACCCGGTTCACTTATCACGATGAATTATATTTGTTCGATACACTGTTGTCAATATAAATGTTGAGAAAAGAATACAGTGGAAAAAAAAGGGGGGGATCAAAAAAACAAGTAGAGAAAAATTATACAACGTTATATACAAGTTGCTACCCCCCCTAGGTATTTCTTTAATTGAATTTCATTTGATTAGACGGAAGTTCCTTAAAAACTTCCGCTTTCTTTAAAATATTCTGAACAGTTCCTGTAGGTTGAGCACCTTTTTTAAGGAAATATAGAATAACAGGAACATTTAAATAAGTTTGATTCTTCATTGGATCATAAAAGCCCACCTTTTTAAGATCTTTTCCTTCTCTTCGGGATCGAACATCAATTGCAACAATTCGATAGACGGCTCATTGGGATAGATGTAGATGAACAATACCCCCCCTAGAACCGTATAGGAAGTTTTCTCCTCGTACGGCTCGAGAAAAAATGATTTGATTCGAAGTTTTGTCTATGTATGCAATTGTAATAAATTACATGACAACTGGGCCTATAAAATCAATTAGACTATGATCGCAGTCTTTTTTTTGTTCCTGAAAAGGAAAAAGAAACCATTCGTACTCATAACTCAAGTTGGATAACTCTTGAAATAGCTCAAAGGAAAAATCTTTAGTCAATTTCATTTATTGAGTAGTCTTTACCCCCTTTCGTTTGTCTCGTTTAAAATTCTATTTGGATTCTTTAGTCTGATCCAGTTAAGGAGACTATCGAGACAATTAAAATGGTGTTTCCTTGTTCTTAGATCCTTTATCCTTATTTTAAATCATTGGGTTTAGACATTACTTCGGTCCTTCTTAATCCTTTCAAAATGGTAGCAACATACCCTTTTTGATTTTTTTCTAGCAAAAAATCCTATGGACAGTTGATTCCCGCGGGATACACTTTGAATCGAAAAAGTTTGATCAATTCTAATTGCTTTTGAATTGTAAACTTGCTCGAATTGGATCCTTTCTATTTCTATATATGGAAGATACATTTACGAAGTTGTTCCAATTGATTGATTGGCATTAACCCTAGATCCTTGCCCCCTAGAAATGAATTAATCCTTTCTACTCGAGCTCCATCGTGGACTATTTATAACCCAACAAAAAACGAAGGGTTCAGGTGTAACAGAACAAACAATGTCGAGCCAAGAGCACCCTCATTCCTAGACAAATTGAAAATGGTGAATGTAAAAATCCACAATGGATCGTATCCTTCAAGTCGCACGTTGCTTTCTACCACATCGTTTCAAACGAAGTTTTACCATAACATTCCTCTAATTTGGAACCGGTATGGAATTGATTCAATCATGGAATCATGAATAGTCATTGGTTCAGCTGTCCATAGACATCGTAATCTAGACTTTTTCTTCTATATTTGATATGTGGAACGATTTTTATGAAAAAGTCTTAGCAAGACAGCATATTTAACATACATTTTAACATACATAAATAATATTCATAGATAATAGAAAGAAATAGAAATATATAAACGAATAACTTTTTGAATCTGCATCTTCAAATGACTCAATAGGATAGATTAAACGATTTCCTACTTTTTCAAAGATTCCACTTAGAAGGAATTATTCAAAATATTTATTCAAAGTATTTCTAATTGAAATTGAAAAAATTTCCTATTTAGACACCATTATTTCAATTTGATTTGAAGAAAATTGGACAATAAATATCCCGTTTGACCTTCATAGGAAGATCAGTCTTTCTTTTTTAATTGACTCATCACTGATTAAATTTTAAATAGTAAATAGATCAAAGAAAAGAAGAAAGAAATAGAAATCTAATTTTTCATTAGAGCCAAACACGAAATACCTAAATAAAACGAGATTCAAAGAAAAAACATTGGCCCATCATATATTTCTATATGATATGGAACTTGATCGTTTGTTAATAAGATTCGAAGAGACACAGATCTATCAAATTAATCAAATTAATATGGATTAACTCCTATCCACTCCCCTCTTCTTTCTATGGAAATAATGGAGCATAAAAAATGGATATGCGCTGGGACGGAAGGATTCGAACCTCCGAATAGCGGGACCAAAACCCGTTGCCTTACCGCTTGGCCACGCCCCATTTTGAATTTCTAATCTACGCCAAGAAACAATAATATTGGTATTGGTTGTTTGTCAACTCCAGTCCAAATAGATATATATCTATAGAATATATTGGTACTAGGATTTTGATACATATAGATATAGAATTCAACTTAATTTATTGATCATTGCATAGAATTCAATTAAGATATTGTATGAAAGTATGATTTCTTCTATTCTCCTTTGAGAATTGGAGGATTTTTGATTGGGTGGGTTCAAAGAAAAAGAAGGATTTTTTGTCTACCTTACTTACTTTCTTCCTTTTTCCTTATATCAAAAACTCAATCAAAATGCAATTATCTCCAAGAACAAAATGTCTGTTATGCTTAATATCGTTAGTTTGATCTGTAT